AATAAGGTGCCTGATTAAAAGGGTTATTTTGATAGAATAAAACATGTATATTTTACCCTTATTATATTTTTTAGAATTAAACTAAAACCCAAGAAATCAAAATTCTTTGTGCATCATACACCAAAATATAAAAAAGATAAGCTAATATAAGCTACCAGGTTCATACCCTGAGGATAGAAGTTTTAATCTTCTTCTTTTTAATTAATTATAGAAAAATCATATTCAGTATAATTATAATTTTAGGAACAGTGCTAGTAATTAGATCAGAAAGATGATTAAGAATATGAATAGGATTAGAAATAAACATAATAGCATTTATTCCTTTAATTTACAAGGAAAAAGTAAATAGAACTTTTGAAAGATGTATAATTTATTTCCTGATTCAAAGTATAGGATCCATTCTTATATTAATTTCAGTTTTAATAAACCCACTCTTCTCTATTTCTCAAACATTAGAGCAAGAATTATTTAGAATAATATTAACTATCAGAATAGTATTAAAAATAGGAGGACCCCCCTTTCACTTTTGATTTCCTGAAATTTTAGACAAAATAACATGACCGAGATGTTTTATTTTAATAACATGACAAAAAATTGCACCAATATACATTTTGTCATGTATTATTGATATAAATAGATTATTCATATCAATTATTACCCCAATTATAGTATTAACAGGATCAATTGGAGGATTAAATCAAACCTCTATCCGAAAAATTATAAGATATTCATCTATGGATCACATGGGGTGAATAATTGTATGCATGAAATTCAATAATAGATTATGAATATTTTACTTTTTAATTTATGCTGTTATTTTAGCTAGAATCGTTTATACCTTTAATTTTTATTCAACTTACTATATTAATCAATATTCTAATAAAAGACTTAATTTTACAGAAAAATTAATAATTATTATTGCATTTTTAAGATTAGGGGGCTTACCTCCATTTTTGGGATTTTTACCAAAATTAATTGTCATTCAATTAACCATTATATATAATTCATACATTATTTCTATAATCTTAGTAATAACTACATTAATTACATTATTTTATTATATCCGATTAATTAGATCTATTCTTCTAATTAATAGTTCTACAACAAAATGAGAAGTCCCTCAGAGAATGAACAACGTACCAATAGTTGTAATTATTACGATTAATACAATATTTCCATTAATCGCAATTTTCTGGTTATAAAGCTTTAAGTTAAAAACTATTAACCTTCAAAGTTAAAATTATAGGAAGTCCTATAAGCTTTAGTATATATATACTACTTCAGAATTGCAGTCTGATATCATAAAATTGACTATAAAGCCTTTCAACTAATTGGTTCCTACCCTGAATAGGGACTGGTTAGATGGCAAAGGGTTTTTATAATTTTTCTATAAAGCCTTTCAACTAATTGGTTCCTACCCTGAATAGGGACTGGTTAGATGGCAAAGGGTTTATATATAAAGCCTTTCAACTAATTGGTTCCTACCCTGAATAGGGACTGGTTAGATGGCAAAGGGTTTATATACCATAAATAGATTTACAATCTATCGCCTAATCATTCAGCCACTTTACCTCACTATTTACACCACAATATGAATAAATGGTTATTCTCCACTAATCATAGGGATATTGGAACTCTATATTTTTTTCTAGGTTCCTGAGCGGGTGTAGTAGGGACATCACTGAGATGGATGATTCGAATTGAACTAGGGACCCCTGGTTCTTTTATTGGTAACGATCAAATTTATAACGTATTCGTTACTGCTCACGCATTCATTATAATCTTCTTTATAGTTATACCAATCATAATCGGAGGATTTGGAAATTGATTAGTGCCTTTAATAATTGGTGCCCCAGACATAGCATTCCCCCGAATAAACAATATAAGATTTTGATTATTACCTCCTTCCTTAACACTCCTTCTAGTGAGAAGAATTGCTGAAGGAGGTGCAGGGACAGGATGAACCGTATACCCTCCATTATCTAGTAACCTAGCACATAGAGGCGCATCCGTAGATTTAGCCATCTTTTCCTTACATTTAGCAGGTGTCTCATCAATTTTAGGAGCTGTTAATTTTATTTCAACAATTATTAATATACGACCAGCAGGAATAACTCCTGAACGAATTCCTTTATTTGTATGATCTGTTGGAATTACAGCTCTTCTATTATTATTATCGTTACCAGTATTAGCTGGAGCAATTACTATATTATTAACAGATCGAAACTTTAATACCTCATTCTTTGACCCTTCCGGTGGTGGTGATCCAATTTTATATCAACATTTATTTTGATTTTTTGGACATCCAGAAGTTTACATTTTAATTTTACCAGGATTCGGATTAATTTCACACATTATTTCTATAGAAACAGGAAAAAACGAAGCATTTGGATCATTAGGAATAATTTATGCAATAATAACTATTGGATTATTAGGATTCATCGTATGAGCACATCACATATTCACAGTAGGTATAGACATTGATACTCGAGCCTACTTTACATCTGCCACTATAATTATTGCTGTACCTACAGGAATTAAGATTTTCAGATGATTAGCCACTTTACACGGAAGAAAAAACTTAAACACACCTAGAATATTATGAGCACTTGGTTTTATTTTTTTATTTACAATTGGAGGCTTAACAGGAATTATACTAGCAAATTCAAGAATTGATATTACACTACATGACACTTACTATGTAGTAGCACACTTCCATTATGTACTTTCCATAGGAGCTATATTTGCAATTCTTGGTGGATTCATTCAATGATACCCACTATTTACAGGTATAACACTTAACCCTTTATGACTTAAAATTCAATTTTTCATAATATTCGTAGGAGTAAATATAACCTTCTTTCCCCAACACTTTTTAGGATTAAGAGGAATACCTCGACGATATTCTGATTACCCAGATAGATACACATGCTGAAATATCATTTCTTCTTTAGGAAGAACTATCTCACTAATTAGAATTATAATATTTATTTTTATTATTTGAGAAAGAATAGTAACTAAACGACAAATCCTAGTAGCTAACCAAATACCATCTAATATAGAATGAATACAAAAGTACCCTCCTGCAGAGCACTCATACTCTGAATTACCATTAGTCTGATCCTCTTAATGTGGCAGATTAGTGCAATGAATTTAAACTTCATGTATAAAGAATAACTCTTTCATTAAGAATCGCAACATGAGCAGGAATTGACCTTCAAGATGCTAACTCCCCGATAATAGAACAACTTATATTCTTTTATGATCACACAATAATAATTTTAACAATAATTTCTATTTTAGTAAGATACATGATAATAACCATAATTACATCAAAATTATCAGACCGGTTTTTACTTGAAGAAAACACAATCGAAACCGTATGAACTATTATACCTGCAATTACATTAATCTTTATTGCCCTGCCTTCAATTCGAATTCTTTATATAATAGATGAATGTGTTAGACCTATAATAACAATTAAAACAATTGGACATCAATGATATTGAAGTTATGAGTACTCTGACTTTCTAAATATAGAATTTGACTCATATATAATTCCTACAAAAGAATTAGAAAGAGATGGATTTCGATTACTAGATGTAGATAACCGAGTAATTTTACCAATAGATACCCAAATCCGAATCCTGGTAACATCAGCAGACGTAATTCATTCGTGGACAATTCCCAGAATTGGAGTAAAAGTAGATGGAACCCCTGGACGATTAAATCAAAGTAGATTTTTACTAAATCGACCTGGATTAATATTTGGACAATGTTCAGAGATTTGTGGAGCAAATCACAGTTTCATACCTATTGTACTAGAAAGTATTGAAGTTAATCAATTTATTAATTGACTACAAGAAAATTGCAACTCATTAAGTGACTGAAAGTAAGTAATGGTCTCTTAAACCAAAGTATGGTAACTGACAACTACCCTTAATGATCAAAAAGTTAGTTTAAACAAAACATTAGTTTGTCAAACTAAAGATATTTACTTAAAATACTTTTTAATTCCACAAATAGCACCAATCTGATGAACAATATTATTCATTATATTCAATACTACTCTTATTATTATAATAATAATAATATATTTCCAAGTAGATACACAACCTAAAACAAAAAAACAATTCACAAGACATATTAAATATTACAATTGAAAATGATAAGAAATGTATTCTCGACATTTGACCCTGCCACATCTATAAGATTATCCCTCAACTGAACTAGAGCAATTCTTGTATTATTTATAATTCCCAGAATATATTGACTTATTCCTTCACGATATAACATAATTACAAAAATTATATACTCCAAATTACATGTAGAATTTAAAGCAATCCTTGGAAGAAAAAACCAAGCTTTTTCCATTATATTTATTACCTTATTTATATTTATCCTTATAAATAACACAGTAGGATTACTCCCATACATATTTACTAGATCCTCACACTTAACCTTTACATTATCACTAGCTCTACCAATATGGTTAGCCATTATATTATTTGGATGAATCAATCACACTCAACATATATTTGCTCATTTAGTACCAGAAGGTACCCCATCAATCCTAATACCCTTTATAGTTTGTATTGAAACTATTAGTAACTTAACACGACCTGTGTCATTATCTGTTCGATTAATAGCTAACATAGTTGCCGGGCATTTATTTATATGTATACTTGGGAGATTTATTGTAACCACTAGATATAGTATCTTCCCAGTAACTATAATAATAGAAGTATTCCTAATACTATATGAAACAGCAGTAGCTTTAATTCAAGCTTATGTATTCTCTATATTAAGAGCCTTATATACTAAGGAAGTCACTTATGAGCACGCACAATCACCCTTACCATTTAGTAGATGTCAGACCCTGACCCTTAACAGGATCAATTGGAGCAATAACATTAACTTCAGGGATAGTAATATGATTTCATAAAAACAGAATATCCTTATACATATTAGGAGTATTAATTTTATTATTAACAATAATTCAATGATGACGTGATATCTCACGAGAAGGTACATACCAAGGTAAACATACCTTAGCAGTAACTCAAGGATTAAAACTAGGTATAATCTTATTTATTGTCTCAGAAGTATTATTCTTCGTATCATTCTTTTGAGCATTCTTCCATAGAAGATTGAGACCCGCAGTAGAAATTAGAACTTGGCCCCCCCAAGGAATTTTAACTTTCAATCCTATACATGTGCCTTTATTAAATACAATAGTATTATTATGTTCAGGATTAACTGTTACATGAGCACACCATAGAATCATAGAAAAAAACTTTACACAAACCAAAAGAGCTTTAATTATTACAGTAATATTAGGAGTATATTTCACCATACTCCAAGCATACGAATATTACGAAGCAAGATTTACTATTAGAGATTCAGTATTTGGATCCTGTTTTTATATAGCTACAGGATTCCACGGAATTCATGTAATCATTGGAACTACATTTTTAATGGTATGCTTAATACGACATTTATTAAATCACTTCAGAAGAAAACACCATTTTGGATTCGAAGCAGCAGCTTGATATTGACACTTTGTAGATGTAGTATGATTATTTCTCTATATTTCAATCTACTGATGAGGGAGTTGTCCTTTTAGTATAAAAAGTATATTTAACTTCCAATTAAAAGGCTCAATAAAATTGAAAAGGATAATTTATACAGTATTATCATCAGTAACTCTAGTCATATCAATTTCACTAGGATTAATCTTAATCTGCACAACTATCTCTAAAAAATCAATCCTAGACCGAGAAAAAATATCTCCGTTCGAATGTGGGTTTGATCCTAAAAGAAGATCCCGAATACCTTTCTCTATTCAATTCTTCCTATTGGCCGTTCTGTTTTTAATCTTTGACATTGAAATTGTTATTATCCTGCCTATAATTATTGTAATAAAGGGCAGAATTATAAAAATTTGATTCCTCACTGTCAGTACATTCATTGTAATCCTACTAATTGGACTATACCACGAATGAAAAAATGGAGTTCTTGAATGAGCTAATTAGGGGTTGTAGTTAATCATAACATTTAATTTGCAATTAAAAGGTACTTTATTAGTCTACCTCACCAAAAGTAGTGAAGTAATAGTTACATTTAGTTTCGACCTAAAAATTAGAGAACACGTTTCTCCTTACTTTTAATTGAAGCCAAAAAGAGGCATTTCATTGTTAATGAAATCAATGGTTTTAACACCCAATTAAAGGGGGAAGGTGACCTAAAAGAAGCTGCTAACTATCTTTTAAAGCGGTTTAATTCCGTTTTCCCCTTTAATTCATATAGTTTAACATTTAAAACACTTCATTTTCAATGAAAAGATGAACAATAAGTTCTATGAATATCGTTCAAGGAGGACAACCCTCATCCCAACAACTTCAATGTCATACTTTAATTAAGCTACTTAAACTAAACTACAGAAAATAAATAAATCATAATAAACATAAGCATAAAAACCCTAACATTATTAAATTGATATAAATTTAAGATTTTTCTTAAACCAGAGAAGAAAGAAATAGGCCCACTAGAAACTACATATTCACCTCAACCAGAATCTATTACTCTATCATACTTCTTAGATAAAACAAAAAACTTATCATAAAGTATAAAAGTACTAAATATAGGTATAAACCACATAGAACCCAAAAATCAAGTAAAAGAATAATAATTCAGAAAGAAAATAGAACCAATTAAACCAATTATAGAAAATTCGTACCCCAACCAACCACCTAATAATACAGAAATTAGAGGCAAAAACTTTAAATAAAAAGGAAATAAAATTAAAGTAGGACAATTAAAAAGTAATCATCTTAAAGTTCTACCCCCAAAGATAGCTAAAAAAGATAATAAAATTATGGACTTCATTATAATACCATCCTCGGCATAATTTTGACAAACATAAGAATTCATATTAAAAGAAAGACAAAAAAAAAGTAAACGAGTTCTGTAGGACACAGTTAAACCTACAGAAAGAAAAAAAATGATGAAGATGAATAGATTAAAAAAGGAATAAGATATTATTTCAATAATAATATCCTTTGAATAAAAGCCAGATATAAAAGGAAGGCCGCATAAAGAAAAATTAGAAATCAAAAAACATGCACATGTAAAAGGAAGATGATTAATTATTACACCCATATGACGAATATCTTGAGAATCTCTTATACAATGAATTATTAAGCCAGCACATAAAAATAACAAAGCCTTAAAAAAAGCATGAGTTAATAAATGAAAAAAAGCTAAAACTGGATAACCAATAAATAAAATTGATATTATTAAACCCAATTGTCTTAAAGTAGATAAAGCAATAATTTTCTTCAAATCATACTCAAAATTAGCACCCAGCCCTGCTATAAATATAGTTATTACTGATAATAATAAAAAGAAACTACAATCAATTGATTTTAACAAATCAGAGAAACGAATTAACAAGTAAACCCCCGCAGTAACTAAAGTAGAAGAATGAACTAAAGCAGAAACAGGTGTTGGAGCTGCTATAGCAGCTGGAAGTCAAGAAGAAAAAGGAATTTGAGCTCTTTTAGTGAAACCAGCTAAAACAATTAATAAAACCAAATATACCATCCAAGAATCATCCCAAACTCTAACATAGAAAATATAATGCCAACTACCAAAATTTATTATTCAAGCAATAGCTAACAAAATAGCAACATCCCCTACTCGATTAGTTAATACAGTTAACATTCCTGCAGAATAAGATTTATAATTCTGAAAGTAAATCACCAAACAATAAGAAACTAACCCTAAACCATCTCAACCAATAAGAATTCTTATAAGATTAGGTCTAACAATTATTATTATTATAGATAATACAAACATCAAGACCAAGAAATAAAACCGAACCTTATAAATATCCGAACCTATATATCTCTCACTATAATAAACAACTATAGAAGAAATGATAAAAACACATCCTAAAAAAATTAATGAAATTCAATCAAAAATAAAAGTTATTATAATAGAACAACTATTAAGACTTAAAATTTCCCAGTCCAAGAAAAGAGAATAATCTAAAATTAAAAAATAAACACCAGAAATAAAAAAGATAATACCTCTAATTAACAACATTAAAGAGCCCAGAATATATAAAGAAACTTTCCCTAAAATGGTCTAAAGTTATATGTAACACCTGCAATTCCACAAATTGCTATTCTAAATAAACTATCTAAACTAAATACAAAAATCAAACAAATCACACTTTAAAATTAAAATATTCAAAGGAACAATATGAAGAAGAATCAAAATGTATTCTCGACAAGAATTAAAACCAAAACTCATAATACCTCTATATAAACGACCATGTTGAATATAAGAATATAAAAAAATACTATAACAACATCTTAAAAAAGAAGAAACCCCTAAAAACACTAAACTTAAAGATCTTCACCCTATTACTCTGTTAATTAATATAACCTCACCAACTAAATTAACAGAAACAGGAGATGCCATATTATTAGCTCTTAAAATAAATCAAAATAAAGACATAGAAGGTATAAATACAATAAATCCCTTATTAATATAAAAACTACGACTATGACTCTTCTCATAAATAATATTCGCCAAACAAAATAAACCAGATGAACACAAACCATGACCAATTATCAACATTAAGGCACCTGTATAACCCCAAGAATTTAAAGTAAATAAACCACATAAAACTATCCCTATATGAGCTACTGAAGAATAAGCAATTAAAGACTTAATATCAGTCTGATATATACAAAGAATACCTACTAAAACTATACCAAACAATCTCAATCTAATAAAAAAATGATTACAAAAAACAGAATACTCATAAATAAAATAAAGAACTCGTATTAAACCATAACCCCCCAACTTAAGTAAAACACCGGCCAAAATCATAGAACCAGAAATAGGAGCCTCTACATGAGCTTTAGGCAATCAAAAGTGAACAAAAATCATAGGCATCTTAACCAAAAATGCCATAATTAAAGACATATAAATATAAAAATTAACTTCCAAATCAATTAAAAAATAAAACAAAGTTATAGAAACCTTATCAATATATAAAATACATAATAACAAAGGCATAGAAGCAATTAAAGTATAAAACAAAAAGCAATAACCGGCATTCAAACGCTCAGGTTGATAGCCCCAACCAAAAATTAAAAATAAAGTAGGAATTAAAGAAGATTCAAAAAAAACAAAAAAGAGAAAGAAATTAGTTGTTCTAAAGGATAAAAACAAAAAAAACAGCAAGAAAAGATTCACAAACATGAATTCTAAAGGAAAATTATTATTCCTATAAATTAAATATCTTGCAACCATTATTAATATAATAATCCAAAATCTCAAGAAAATTATGCTTATAGATAAGATATCCCCTCCAAAAGAATAACTCATTATACTATAAAAATCAGAAAACCAAAAAGTATTAAAAAAAACAAAAAAAGCAATCATAAGAGAAACAGTAAAAAACCATCAAGAACCTACTAACAAATAAGGGATTCTAAAAAACATAAAAAATAAAACTCTTATCATCCTAAAATAGATAATCTAGAAATATTATCTCTACCCTGACCCCGAATTAAACAAACTAAAATACCAAGACCAAGGGCACCTTCACATACAATAAAAGTTAAAAAAACTAAAATAAAATAATAAGAGATACCGTAACAGCATAAATAAATAAATAAATAAAAATAAAGAGAAAGAGCCAAAAATTCCAATCTCAAAAGAGTTAAAAGAAGATGTTTACGTATAGAGCAAAAAACAAACATACCAGATAAAAATATAAAGAAAGCACATAATCCAATCATAAGTTGTTTTAATAGTTTAAAAAAAACAATGATCTTGTAAATCATAAATAGAATAAATCTTTAAAACTATCAGTAAAGAGAATTAGATCTCATCTTTAATCTCCAAAATTAATGTTTTTTAAACTATTCACTGATTATGATAAACCTACTAGTTATAACCTCAATTACAATTAGAATTACATTTATATTTCTTAAACACCCTTTAAGAATAGGAATAGCATTAATTATACAAACAATTAACGTATCATTAATTACTGGAATAATAATTAATACATTCTGATTTTCTTACATTCTTTTAATTACTATACTAAGAGGTGCTTTAGTTTTATTTATCTACATAGCTAGAATCGCATCAAACGAAAAATTCTACACATCAATCACAATAATATTATTCATTCTCGCAAGAATAAGAATAGCATTAGCTCTAACCCTATTAAAAGCATATCCCAACATAACAGAAACAATTAAAAAAATAAATCTCAATAATGAACAAGTATTAAGCTTAATTAAGATATTTAATATACACAATATAATCGTCACACTAACAATAATTATCTACTTATTTATAACTATAGTCGTAATTTCCTATATCGTAAATGTACACGAAGGCCCTCTACGAACAAAAAACTAATGAATAAACCACTACGAAAAACACACCCGCTACTTAAAATTATTAATGGATCACTTATCGATTTACCTACTCCATCATCAATTTCATTATGATGAAACTTTGGGTCCCTATTAGGAATGTGTTTAATAATTCAAATTATAACTGGTATCTTCTTAGCAATACATTATACAGGAAACATTGAACTTGCATTCAAAAGAGTAGTACACATTTGTCGAGATGTTAATAGAGGATGATTACTACGAAACCTACACGCCAACGGAGCTTCCTTGTTCTTTATATGTTTATATTTACACGTAGGTCGTGGAATATATTATGGATCTTACAAACTAACACCTACATGAATAGTAGGAATTATTATATTATTCATAACTATAGGAACAGCCTTCCTAGGATACGTACTTCCTTGAGGACAAATATCATTCTGAGGAGCAACAGTTATTACTAATTTACTATCAGCAATTCCTTACTTAGGAGACACTTTAGTAAAATGATTATGAGGGGGATTTTCCGTAGGAAATGCCACATTAACACGATTCTTTACATTACATTTCCTACTGCCCTTTATTTTAAGAGCAATAACAATAATTCATTTATTATTCCTACATCAAACAGGATCAAATAATCCTATAGGATTAAAAAGAAACTTAGATAAAATTCCTTTTCACCCATATTTCTCAATCAAAGACCTTGCAGGAATAACTATCACAATAATATTATTCATTATATTAACATTATTAGAACCACGATTATTAGGAGACCCTGAAAATTTTATTCCTGCAAGACCTTTAGTTACACCAGTACATATTCAACCAGAATGATATTTCCTATTTGCCTATGCTATCTTACGATCCATTCCTAATAAATTAGGAGGGGTCATTGCAATAGTAGTATCAATTGCTATCATCGCAATTTTACCATTCACCAACAAAAACAAATTCCAAGGATTAACATTTTATCCTATTAACCAGATTTTATTTTGAAGATTTGTAAGAATCTTAATAATACTAACTTGAATTGGGGCCAAACCAGTAGAAGATCCATTTATCTTAACAGGACAAATTTTAACTGTAGTATACTTTATATATTTTATTGTCAACCCCATAGTACTTAAAATATGAGATTGATTATTAGAATAATTCATTAACTTTATCAAAGAGTTTTTAAAGTTTTATTGTCAACCCCATAGTATAAAAAAATGGGATTGATATGGGTAATTGATTAATAAATTAGAAGGGCAGCATATATTGCATCCCCTATTTTAATGAAATTGAAGCTTTACTTTCAAAGAGTTTTTAAAGTCAACCTATATGAGATTGATTAGTTAATTAGCTTAAGAAAAGCTTGTACTTTGAAAGTACAATAAGAAGGTTAAATTCCTTCATTAACTTTATCAAAGAGTTTTTAAAGTTTTATTGTCAACCCCATAGTATAAAAAAATGGGATTGATATGGGTAATTGATTAATAAATTAGAAGGGCAGCATATATTGCATCCCCTATTTTAATGAAATTGAAGCTTTACTTTCAAAGAGTTTTTAAAGTCAACCTATATGAGATTGATTAGTTAATTAGCTTAAGAAAAGCTTGTACTTTGAAAGTACAATAAGAAGGTTAAATTCCTTCATTAACTTTATCAAAGAGTTTTTAAAGTTTTATTGTCAACCCCATAGTATAAAAAAATGGGATTGATATGGGTAATTGATTAATAAATTAGAAGGGCAGCATATATTGCATCCCCTATTTTAATGAAATTGAAGCTTTACTTTCAAAGAGTTTTTAAAGTCAACCTATATGAGATTGATTAGTTAATTAGCTTAAGAAAAGCTTGTACTTTGAAAGTACAATAAGAAGGTTAAATTCCTTCATTAACTTTATCAAAGAGTTTTTAAAGTTTTATTGTCAACCCCATAGTATAAAAAAATGGGATTGATATGGGTAATTGATTAATAAATTAGAAGGGCAGCATATATTGCATCCCCTATTTTAATGAAATTGAAGCTTTACTTTCAAAGAGTTTTTAAAGTTGTGTACTCTTAACCATTGCTTCACCTACTTTAATACATACCCTAACACTTGAGTATTGTTTTATCTAAATAAAACTATAACACCTGAAAAGAACAAAAGATAATATAAAGAAATGGGTAAAAAAACCTTTCAGGTTAAATATATTAATTTATCATATCGATAACGAGGAAAAGTACCTCGAACTCAAATAAAAAGAAAAATTAGAAAAGTTCATTTAATAAAAAACTTAATAGAATATAGATCGCACCCTAAAAAGATAATACATCTTAATAAACTTATAAAAATAATATTTATATATTCAGCTAAAAAAATAAAAGCAAAGCCCCCTCTTCTATATTCAACATTAAAACCAGAAACCAACTCTGACTCCCCCTCAGCAAAATCAAAAGGAGATCGATTAGTTTCCGCTAAACAAGAAGAAATTCAACAAAAAAACAGAGGAAAAGAAAAAAAAATAAATCAAATATAACTTTGATAAAACATGAAATCTACTAAATTAAACCCAAAAATAAAAATTAATATACATACTAAAATCAAAGCTATTCTTACTTCGTAAGAAATTGTTTGAGCCACCGAACGTAACCCTCCTAAAAGAGCATAATTAGAATTTGATCTCCAACCAGAAAGCAAGATTCCATAAACTCCTATACCAGTACAACACAAAAAAAATAAAGCTCCAAAATTAAAATTATATACATTAATAAAATAAGGGAATAAAACCCAAAGAGTAAAAGATAAAGTTAATAAAAACACAGGAGAAATATAGTAAACAATAAAATTAGAAAGAGATGGAAAAGTTTGTTCCTTAAAGAATAATTTTAAACCATCAGAAAAGGGTTGTAGGAGTCCTATAAAGCCAACCTTATTAGGCCCCTTTCGCAACTGAATATAACCTAACACTTTTCGCTCCAAAAGAGTAGTAAAAGCAACTCCTACTAAAATCAAGATAATAGTTAAAAAATAAGAAACCAAAAACACTACTATCTGTAGAAGAATCTACATAAACAAATTCTAAATTTATTGCACTAATCTGCCAAGATAGTAATAGAAATCAATAATTAAAAACTTTTATTCCTTAAGTTTGGTCCTTTCGTACTAAAACCTAATAATATTCTTGAAGATAGAAACTGACCTGGCTCACGCCGGTCTGAACTCAGATCATGTAAAAAATTAAAGGTCGAACAGACCTAGTTTATGAGCTTCTGCACCCAAAACTTATTTTAATCCAACATCGAGGTCGCAAACTTCTTCATCGATAAGAACTCTTCGAAGAAATTACGCTGTTATCCCTAAGGTAACTTAATCTTTTAATCATTAAAAATGGATCAACTATACATTCATTTATGATAAAAATAAGTAGAAGTTAATTTAAATTCCACAGTCGCCCCAACCAAATACATATATTAATATATAATAATTAATTCACTATAATTTATAATAAATACAGATATAAAGATCTATAGGGTCTTCTCGTCCCTCAAACACATTTCAGCTTTTTGACTGAAAAATTAAGTTCATAAACTAAATTAAAGAAAGCTAATACCTCGTCCAATCATTCATTCTAGCCTTTAATTAAAAGACAAGTGATTATGCTACCTTAGCACAGTTAAAATACCGCGGCCATTCAAAATTAATCATTGGGCAGATTAGACCTTATATTCAATTTACAAAAGGACATGTTTTTGTTAAACAGGCGGGTATAATATTTGCCGAGTTCCTATAATTTAATTAAATAAAATACTAATTTAATCATTATATTAATAAACATTAAATTCAATTATTTATTCCTGTAATTAATTAAATTTCACAATAAATAAATAAAACTACAAGCCTATTCTATAACGAAATTAATGATGGCCGATTCTAAGCCTACAACAGCTTCTATAAAGACAAATTATAATAATATTACCAAGCTTATCCCTAGTAATATTAGATAAAAACTATTAAATAAAAATCACTTATTATATTAATGCTTTTATCCTAAATTAAATTCAATTCCAAGAAAACCAGATATATAAAGAACGAATAACATATCATTACTAAAAACCAATTAGAAACAATTTTGATACATTGAAACCCATAGGCCTTTATCCCTCTTTATTTCGGGATAGGTAACATCTATAACATATAGTTAATTAACCCTGATACAAAAGGTACAAAAAATTAATTAAACTTTAACTTTAATAAAAAACAATCCTTCACAGTACTTTATACTATCAATCAATAAATTAGTTCAATAAAATATACTAAAATAAAAGTTATTTCTATAAAAACAATTATAACTAACAAAATAATTAAGTCAATATTAAATCAAGTTAAGTTGATCTGCACAACTAAACATATTAATGTAAATAATAGCTCCTCTAAGGAAATAACTTGACTTTCTAGGCCCACCTTCCGGTAGGCCTACTTTGTTACGACTTATCTCATCTTACAAATTCAACGAGAGTGACGGGCGATGTGTGCATAATTCAGAGCAATATATCAAAGCTACTTTCTAATAGCAATTACTTCTAAATCCAATTTCATTAACATTTTCATAATTAAAATCCAATAAATATAATTATTGTAACCCATCTCTTCTTTATTATAACTACACCTTGACCTGACATTTTTCCCATAAAGATTAATGAAAATATTCTAATAAAACATTCATGACAGAGGTATATAAACAATAAATAAAGTAAAATTCATCGTGGATCATCAATTACAGGACAGGTTCCTCTAAAAAGACTAAATTACCGCCAAATTCTTTTAATTTTAAGAACATAACTATTAATTCTAAGGTATTAAATATAACAGTTTAAAATAATAGGGTATCTAATCCTAGTTTAAATAAAAACTTTCTGATTTAATCAAAACATTACAAATTAAATAAATTCCCAATTTCACCTATAAAATCAAAATCTAATTGTAATTTTTAAAAACAAATTAAATCAATAACCAAAACTAATTCATTCACCCCAGATGTGTAACCGCGACTGCTGGCACAACCTTTGTCAGGATTAAACTAATTAACTGAATCTAAATCTACTTAAATTTCAAGATCAAGAACTGCAACTTAAGATAAAACAACCATTTAGATAAATTAAATCACACAAATATTAACATGTACAACTATTAGTTAATAAATTCTGCAAGCTAGAATCAAACTTTAATTTGGCTCCTTCCTTGAATCGGTACATTATAGATTTATCCCCCCCTCCTATCGGTTCCCAGAATATCGGTAATACTATATAGTGTAAATGTATCCATATATTAAATATTTCACATACCTTTAATTACAGACTAGCAAGTTATTGCATTTCTATCCATACTCAATGATACATAAATCAATTGCTAAGCTTTAGTTAATAATCTATTCGATATAACAAGCATCATAATTTCTTCAGGAAATTATTCGATAAATATCTTTTCTTGTAAATCCGCCGTCCACAAGTGGGCATAAGCTAATAATTATCTCTTTAGGAAAATACTTACTACAACCTACTAACACCCTTGGGGGTTCCACATACTGCCTCTCCTTCTATCACCTCCTAAGTACCTTACCTATCCCTGAAATAGTTTATACCCGGACTGGATTAGGGGGGGGGTAGGGGGGTCCTACTAAAGTTAACACATAACTTATAAAAGTTATTAATGATAACTTGCATATATTAAATAAAGATTAGTAAACTAAAAATTTACTATTCTAATTTCCAATCTAATATATACATAAACATTTTATTCGATATTTTACATCAATCCTTCAGATCTCGGAACTTAAGAATAGGTCCTCATCCCTGTAAAAGGGTCCAATCGGAACTTTTGAAAGAACCAATTAAACCCTAATCATACCAATAAAGTATGGTAGGAACCAAAGATCAAAAAGAAGGAGGGTCAAATTAAAGTGTACCGACACTCCTAAGATGCAACAGAAATACAAAAGTTGATTGTCTATTTTTTTAAGAAAAAAGAAAAAAAAAATAGAAGA